GAAGATAAACTTTATTGGTTCATAAATTGACTTTACCTTTAATTGAAAGTAAATCCCTAACCTCAATTCGATTATTCTTTAACGAGTCTGAATAAGCACCTGACCCACGAATTTTCTTATGTCTCATCAACCAAATATATAATTTTTTGAAAGAACCGTTCAAGAAACAAGCAATATCCTTTCTCGTTATCAGTCGATTCCGAAACCGACCCCTGCTTTCCATCAACTAACTTATCTTATTCTTGTTCGTGAGATTCAAAATTCATAAAAAAATGAAATATCTTGATAATTTTTTCGAATTGATATGTATGCTACTACAGTCTTATATAGAATAAGTCTTCTATAGAATCTCTTATATAGATAATTATATATAATATATTATATATATTATATTTATTTATATATAATATAAATATCATTATTTTAGTATTTTCTGCCCGTTTTCCCTTTCCTTTAGATGAATCAAAAACTTCAGAGTCTCTCTTTTCATTTTCATGGGTCGAGGAAAGAATGCAAAATTTTCTATTTATTTTTTTTTTTTTACTTTTATTTGTCAGGAAAAGAGAGAATTACCGTTTTTTCCTAACTTAAAAAAATTTCATACAATATTAAATAAAAAAAGACTAGGATACCCGAAATGCACTTTTTTCTCGCATGTATTTTCCACCCCAGTGGCGAAAGAAGAATATGAGATGCATCGATCTAAAAAGAGTTGGTACATGAAATTACGATCGAATAAGATATATTTAAATCTTATTCGATAAATAGATATTAATCCTCCTCTGGAATCAAAGAAAGATAGCGAAAAAGTTTTTTTATCTTTTAGAAGAAACTTTTTCCCTTCCGTCTCTATGAAGGAAGGGAAAAGTCAAATAATTCTTATTATTCTTACTTACGGAATATCTAGGAATACCAAAATTTAACCGGAAATATCGACAAATTGGTGCGCAGTCCAAAGAAATGAAATAAAAAAGGGGTCAACCGTTCCAATTTCATCTCTATCTAATTTGATTATCAGAATAGCGGATATAGTCCTGATTCAATAGGCCAGGTCCACTTACTTTTCCCTTTTTATTTGCGGATTTTTAATCTTTCCAATGGATTTCGTTTGGAATAATTGAAAAAAAATAGAAATATTTGGTGATTCAATAGACAACTTCTCTTATCATTATAATGAAAAGATGTTTAACTTTATAACTACTAGGACGTATTATCCTTATATTATACAGTTGTTTCCTTTTTCCTTTAAAAAAAGCAAGAAACAAATCGATTCTACGTTCAAATATGAATACTACGGCTCGGGTTTATGAAAAAAAGTAAAAAGCCCCTTATCGGATTTGAACCGATGACTTACGCCTTACCATGGCGTTACTCTACCACTGAGTTAAAGGGGCCCTTTAAACTAACTAACTAACTGAATTCCTGAATGAGTCACTATGTGAATAAAATATCTCTCTCTCCCTATATTACAATTACATAATATATATAATTATAGACTATACTTACTATATAATAAAATTAATAGCGGCGGGTGGCTCTTTCCGGAATGATAAAGTTGATTTACTGTCGAGTCTCGGATCAAACGATTTTTTGATCTTTTTAAACTATCACTTCAATGAACCAAGTCGACCCTCATTTTTTTCTTTTATTAAATTGATCCCCATCATAAAAAAATCACTTGAGACATATACCTACCAATTCGACGCAGATCCAAGATATTTCATTAAATTATGTGATGGAGAATTTCGATTTGTCCCCTTCCCCCTTAATCCATAAAAAACAATTTCTTAAATTTTATTGATCTCCTTTATCATCCCGAATTTCTCCTTTATAAATTTTCTGGTTTACTACGAAGACATATTTCGTCTTAAAAAAATGAATGAATCAAGAAAGTCGAAGAAATGGAGTTGAAAAATTTTTTTTTATTTTTTTTGTGTATAAACCATTTCACAAAGGGATCCTTTCCCTCGTATTTTTTTCTCTTTATAAGAAATGCTTTTTTTTATTTTATATATAGTTAATCGAGACTTTTTTTATTTCATATTTAATTAATTTAAATTTAGATAGAATTTTAGATCGAATTCTATTAGATATTCGATGTTTAAATTTTGTTTAAGTTTTGAAATGAAATTTGAATTATATTCGAATTAAAAAATTCTCATAAAAAAAATTAAATAATATGGATAATGATACTGGCTTTATATATTGAATCGAATGGTGATTAGAATTAAGGATTCATAAATAGGAATGGTGAATAAAAAAACTCTAAGGATCCCTCGGATCGCATCATATTCTTACATTCTATTGACTCTATTGACAATTTCGAAAAACTGTTGATACTATGCTCATAGTATCATGTCGGTCGGACATATATGCCCCCATCGTCTAGTGGTTCAGGACATCTCTCTTTCAAGGAGGCAGCGGGGATTCGACTTCCCCTGGGGGTAGGGTACTACAAAAGGAAGTTGAGCGTGCATTATCAATAAGCCTTAAATTGAAAAAGGAATTTCTTTTTCCTGGGTCGATGCCCGAGGGGTTAATGGGGACGGACTGTAAATTCGTTGGCAATATGTCTACGCTGGTTCAAATCCAGCTCGGCCCAAGAATTCGCTCATAGACCGTGAGATGCAAATTTTTGTCTTTCCAAAGCGCGCGATACGTGGGAATAAAAGAATTCCATTTTTTTCTATATACATACCTTGTTTTATTTGTTCGATTTATTTGTTCCAAAAAATTCCGATCTAGATAATATAATGATCTAGATTCATATCAGTATCTATAAGTCTAAAAAATAAAGTCTAAGGAAACGAGAAAATAAATCTTTTTTTATTGAAAAATTTATGATCAATCGAGATTTGGAAATAAGGAAAGAATCACTAATAATGTAATTCGTGTCGCTATAACTAAAACTAAAAAGAAAGTGCATAGTCATGTAGATATCACTATATCACTCGTGTCTCTGTTACAACACGAAAAAAATTGTAATTAAATCCTAAAAATCTTGATGCGGTATACCTTATTTCCCTGGGATTGTAGTTCAATTGGTCAGAGCACCGCCCTGTCAAGGCGGAAGCTGCGGGTTCGAGCCCCGTCAGTCCCGACGGATCCAATAAACACATCAACTCGCCTCTTCATTTTCATTTTTTGGCAAAAGAAGCATAATGAAATGAATAGAATTTCGGTCCTTCTCAACAGGGATTTTTTTATTTTTTCGTTATTTCTCATCAAACAAAAATATATAAATTTTCATTACTTCAACTAGTACCTATTGGTGGGAGAGAGATATAATTGGATTAGTCCAATTATTGGGAACATCATATTCAGGATTCCAAGGGATAGCGTACTGGGTCTAGTCTTTCAATTTATTGCCTCTATCTAATGGAATAGAGTATTATATGTTTCTCGGGAGCACATACACAACTAGAATTCATTTCTTGTACACTACAAAATAAAATTTGAGTTACCCCGAAAAAGGCGTTTCGGATTAAAACTTTCTCCCTTTCTAGTTCCGATTTTTTTAGATAGACCGGAATTTGGCTTTTTCACACTTTTCTTTTTTTTTACAAGAAAAGAAAATTATATCATAAAAAAGGAGTTTCGAGTTTAACCCCCGCCCCCTTTCATTTTACTTCGAGTGTTGTTATTTTTTTTTTGGGGGGGGGTTGTTATCAATGCAATGTAAGTGGAAAGCGGTCAGATGATACTTCATCCGATGATTGTCCAAGGAAGATGGTAGGTTGTAGAAAGAATGTAAAAGAATAATAAAGAAAAAGATTTCTTGATTCGATTACGAATTACATTTTCTATTGAGTATGGATAAAGTCCTATGTTATACTATTTAATTCGCGACGGCGAAGTAATTTGATAGCCCAGATATTGTTATTCATAATATTGATGCGATTCAATATCATCGAGATGTAATTCATCCCATTGAATTGACAGGCGAAATTTTGATTATCTCTATGGGATTAAATCCCGAGTTATTGCGAAGTAAAAACTACGGAGATTATGGAAGTAAATATTCTCGCATTTATTGCTACTGCACTCTTCATTCTAGTTCCTACTGCTTTTTTACTTATCATATATGTAAAAACGGTCAGCCAAAACGATTAATATGAATGAAACTTGACTTCTTATGTCTTTATCAATCTGAATTTTGTAAGAAATAAATAAAGGATTCCAATTTCGTTTCTTAAATCTTCAATTAAATACGTAAGCTAGAATCAACAGTATTCTACGAGATTTTATAATATGGTAGAAAGATTTATATATTTCTTTCTACCATATTATCTATGAGATTCGCGGTTTTGTAGTATATAAAGTTGTACTGTATAAAGATACAGGCTTAATATAGAGTAGAGCAATCTTCATATCGATAGAATTCTATGTATAGAATATACATAGGGCCCCAGTTATATTTCTTTGCTACATCTATTTTATTGATTTGTATTGATTCCGCTCAATCCGAAATAATGAAAAAAAGGGTGGGGGGGGGGGGGGGGGGGTAACCCTTAMTTTTACGGCTTGAATTCCGAGATTTCTTATTATTTCAAATCGAAATCCCAGTATCTATCGAAAAAAGAAAAATTTTTGAAGTAAAAAGTCTACGGGCAGGGTTCCCATAAAAAAAAATTAATAAATAAAAGCCAGTAATCTTTTTTTAGCATTCCAAAAAAGTATTTGATTGAATCGCTAACAGAAAGGAGTATGGGAACTTCTTCCAATTTAGAAAAGGAGTAGTAAATCCTACCAATTTGTAACACTTGAACCGCGTCGATAAAGCCTAAATAAAATTTCTACAACAATAAAGAAAGCGGCGAGTACACAATATGTGACTCGCCGGGGGCAAGATTTTATTATGCGTAGTATCTTGTTGAAGAACCACTATGTAGATGTTCTTTACCCTAGAAAGTACGCATCCCCCTAATATTAATAACAGGACGCCTTTTTCTCTTTAAATAAGAAGTGGCCCGTTGTTCCCCATTGTCCCTATATAAGAAGTCTGCTAAGAAAGTCTGATAGATAAGAGCCCTTCGGCGAAATAGAGAATTTAGGAAAATTAAAATTTCTTACCATACGTATCCCCTTCCGAAATACAAACATGGGAATCATTGAAATATCTGTTTGATTGACATTATTATTCTTTTTTTATAGTGAAAATTCAAACAAAACGCTTTGTAGAATGATCTATAAACCAATTTATAAAGTTTGATTCGTTACCGCAATTACACTAATAGTACTTCTAGAGTCCACTTCTCCCCCATACGACGAGTGAAAGGGAAAATGTAAAGACTACCATTAAAGCAGCCCAAGCGAGACTTACTATATCCATGTGAATTATGTCCCCTATCTCTATGAATCTGAAGGAATTATTCCATTCTTGTTTACTAATAATAGTGAAATCCAGGGTGTATAGTCAAAAGGGGATTCTTACCCCCAATTCCTTATGTAATGAACCAATTCAATAAATGCATTTATAATTAATTTTTAATACAAATTTTCTTATCATTATGATTTCTAGTAAAATTGGGAAAGATTAAGTACAAGCAAAATATGCAACGACCCCCATGGACAGGGGAGTCTAACTGTTAGTTCATGCTATATTAGTAAGACTCCCCCTTGGTTATACAATCTGATTCAAGGCCCAGTCAGTAAATATTCCATTCCATTAGTAGTGGAAGGGCTATCAAGACTTCTCGACTCCCTTCAGAGTACGAAAATCTTTTTTGAATCCTAGACACAAAAAGTTACAGATCTTTCGAGAATCTTCATATGCTTCGACTCAAGTGCGTATCAACAGCCCCCTCCGCTGGGGAATATTTAGGTGAGTTATATAAAAAAACAAGGGATTTCGGGTCTTTTGTTGACCAGGCGACACCCAGATTTGAACCGGGGAAAAAAGGATTTGCAGTCCTCCGCCTTACCGCTCGGCCATGTCGCCAAAAAAAATAGATGACAATATTACTCCCTTTTTGCTTAGATCCACCCCTTCGATTGATTCTATAGTATCGCAAAATACACAATACCTAAAAACTTCCCCTATCCTTTCTATTGAAAAGGAAATTTTAAACTTTCCTTCACAAAAAAATTCATAAAGAATTTGAACCATTAACTATTGACTTGTGACTTGAATGTGAATTCGTGAATGATTTTGAGATTTGGGTCGAAAATTTTGTTTCCCTAATGACATAAATGACATAATAAAGTCCAAATAATAACTAATTTTGATTGATTCTTTTCAATCAAAAAATCTTTCTTAATTTCCGTTTTTCTCAATTTCGATAATAAATAATTATAATAAAAAAAATATTGATATATGTAAAGGAAACCCCGGAACCAGAACAGAACTTACCCAGATATATAATCGGATATTCAAATAAAATATATGATGCCGGTAGGGAATTCTCAGAAAATATCGTACTTCAATTTTTCATTGAATCGAGTGAAAAAAGTATAAATTTGGATAGACCACCACCCGCGCTGCCCCGAATAGAACTGCACTAAAAGAATAAAAGGGGAGACGGATATATAGGGATATATAGAAGATAGCTACATATGTTTAATAAATACAACTAAATATATATAACCCGCTTCCCAAGCGTATTTTACGAATTATAGTACTAAGTAATAATAAGAGAATCGGTCAAAGTTTATCTTTCTTTTCTCGGCAATTTTTTTTACAATGAAATCCCAAAAGGGGTTAAGTAAGAAAAAATCAACGTTGTACTGTTTCTGATTATTCTATATTTATCTCGGCAAACAGATCAAATTCTGAATCCTTTTCTTTTTCCGGTATCCAATCGATTGGAATATATAATATCATTATAATAGTAGTAATGGAATAACTTTTGTTCTGATATACTATATACTAAAGCCCATAAATCTAAGCAGCAGAATTCTGGTTCCAAGAATTTTTTATCAATTCCTTTCATCTTTTCTCTTACAAATTCAATTCCGAAATTTTACTTGAGTAGAAAATTATCTCTACCCCCCCATACATATTTCATACTGTCCATATATGGACATATCTGGTATGGAATTGGGTAAAATTTTATGTGATTCAGTAAACAGAATAGAAATTCCATCGGCGTTGGGTCAAATCTATATGATTCGATGAAGAATGCGATAATAATGGGATTTTTCTATAAATGGGAAATTCGTTTCAAATGTTCCGGGATGGAAATGAGGGAATATCGACAATACCTGGGCTTAATCAGATACAATTTGAAGGATTTTGTAGGTTCATTGATCAGGGCTTGACGGAAGAACTTTATAAGGTTCCCAAGATTGAAGATACAGATCAAGAAATTGAATTTCAATTATTTGTGGAAACATATCAATTGGTGGAACCGCTGCTAAAAGAAAGAGATGCTGTGTATGAATCGCTTACATATTCTTCTGAATTATACGTATCCGCGGGGTTAATTTGGAGAACCCGTAGGGATATGCAAGAGCAAACCATTTTTATTGGAAACATTCCTTTAATGAATTCCCTGGGAA